CTAATACAAGAATGAAAATAGGGACAAGCATCCATACGAGCCCATAAACTTCTTTTAAGGATTCCAATCTGAAAAAAGAATGAATAGCTTCTATTTCTGTTATATCAATTATCATTTCAACGATCAACTTCTCCCATAATGATATCTATACTACCTAGTATCGTCATAATATCAGCCAATTTCATTCTTTTAACTAACTGCGGAAGAATTTGCAAGTTGATAAACCCCGGCGGTCGGATTTTCCATCTCCAAGGAAAAACACTCTGATCTCCGATCAGAAAAATTCCCAATTCTCCTTTTGGTGCTTCGACTCTTACATAAAGTTCTTGCTTGGATAATTCAAAAGTTGGAGAAGGTTTTTTACTAATAAATCGATATTCAAAATCATTCCATTCAGGGTCTTTTATTCTATCAAAGCGCCGGCTTTCTAAATTCTCATAGGGCCCCCCTGGAATTCCTTCCAGGGCCTGTTGGATAATTTTTATGGATTCTGTCATTTCGCCGATTCGTACTAAATAACGAGCTAATGAATCTCCTTCTTTTTGCCATTGAATCTCCCAATTAAATTCGTCATAACACTCATAACGATCAACTTTACGAAGATCCCATTGTATTCCGGAAGCTCGTAGCATTGGCCCCGATAAACCCCAATTTAATGCTTCTTCTCCGCCAATAATACCTACGCCTTCAACTCGTTCTAAAAAAATAGGATTTCGTGTAATAAGCTTTTGATATTCAGCAACCCCAGTTAAAAAATAATCGCAAAAATCTAAACATTTATCTATCCAGCCATGAGGTAGATCAGCAGTGACTCCTCCGATACGAAAATAATTATGCATCATGCGCATACCGGTAGCAGCTTCGAATAAGTCATATATCAATTCTCGTTCTCGCAAAATATAGAAAAAGGGGGTCTGTGCCCCAATATCTGCCATAAAAGGGCCAAGCCATAACAAATGGGAAGCGATACGACTTAACTCCAGCATAATAGCTCTAATATAGCTAGCCCTTTTAGGTACTTGAATATTGCCTAGCTGTTCAGGTCCGTTTACGGTTATTGCTTCTGTAAACATAGTAGCTAAATAATCCCAACGTGTTACATAAGGCAAATATTGTATAATTGTTCGATTTTCCGCAATTTTTTCCATTCCTCTATGTAAATAACCCAATATAGGTTCACAGTCAATAACATCTTCACCGTCGAGAGTAACGATTAGTCGAAGAACACCGTGCATTGATGGGTGGTGAGGGCCCATATTGACTATCATGAGGTCGTTTCTTGTAGTTGGTGTAATCATAAGTTTTTCCCGAGTCAGTCTTCCATGCATTGCTGAAAGTAAAAAGAAATTCATCAAAATTTAAACGACTAAGCTCATCAAGACTAAGCTCGTCAAATGATATCATGCTTCAAATTAACGAGTTTTTATTTCTCGAATATCCAACTCATCAATTAATTCTTTATAGCGTCCTCTATTTCTTTTTGACAAATAGGCTAGTAGTCGTTGACGTTTTCCCAAAATTTTTCGCAAACCTTTCTGAGATGAAAAGTCTTTTTTGTGCAATTCCAAATGTGAAGTAAGTCTCCTTATCTTAGTGGTGAAACTGAATACTTGAAATTCAACAGACCCTCTATTTTCTTTATTTTCTTTTTGAGAAATAATAGAAATTACTGAATTTTTTACCATAAAAAACTCTCCTTTCCCCTTGTACAGATATGGATTTTACCGATCAGTAATAAGTATAAGTAATAATAATGTCATTAATTTTGATGTGGTATATACAATAATTTAATCCAAATAACTCCTTTCTGAATTCAAACCAATCAATCGAATTGGAAATTGGATTTAGATAGGAATAGAAAAAGATTGGTACATTTTTGCATCGAAGAATTTAGACCTAAAATTCAGAAGTTTCTATTGATTCATTTGGAAAACTAATTGAGATATTATTCATAATTCATTTCATATTGAATACTAGAATGAAATGTGAGACAAGAAAAGTACGTGATCTGTATATTTGTTTACTTTCATATACCCTATATTATATATAGATTAATATAGATTATATATAGGGTATATAGAAATAGGGTTTAGGGTATATATAGAAAAATTGTATTATTCACAGAATTTCAATCGCGGATACAGATGTATTCTTAACATACTGAAACGACTGCCATTATTGGTATCAAACCAATAACGATTCATACAAGCTAAATCTTCTAATCGATAATTAGGCCAAAGAAAGAACTTTAATTTCATTAATTGATTTTTCTCTCTATCAAGATAATTATTGTCATGTGAAACTCGGCTGCTGTTTTTTATGTTCTTTCTATTCCAAAATACTGGATTTCTATATGTATAATTTTCATTCTTTGAATTGAAACAAATTAGAATTCTCGCTTTTCTACGACGTTTAAACGAGAAAATATTTTCTGGAACAAGTAAATCAAAATGATTTTTGTCTCTATTTTCATTTATTCTTTGATGTGGTGAAATTGTTTCATCCAAATTTGTCCTAGAAACATATCTTTGCTCTTGATATTTTTGATTAATTTGATGCTTACTCTTATGAAGCAACGAAATACCTACGGTTTGGTACATAATAAATTGTCCATCTTTTTTTCCAGACAAACGAAGTGGTTCTACAATCAATACCCCCCTCTTCATTAATTCTGAAAGAGTTAAATTACTTTGAATCGGCATTCTATCCAAATTTATTTCTCTCTTTTGAATGGAGGTTATAGTCATTTTTTTTGGATCTATCAGTCTAAGCAGAAGACAATATGCCTTGATATTATTGATCATTCTTTGATTTAAAGTTGTGCACCATTTCAATTGAAAAACCAAATAACGTTTCAGGAAGAAATCTAGTTCTGCTTCTGTATTGCTTTTGTATTGTTTTCTCTTTTTCCCCTTTTTTATGTCCAAGCTTGCATAATTATCTTCAATATCTTTTTGTTGTGAGAGAACGGATCCACGATCTCCTTGACTTATGGGTTCTTTTTCTTCTTGATTTCGATGCTTTTTATTCGAGGCTATTAACAAATTAATCTTTTTCTTTTCATTAATCTTTTTATTTTCACTACTATTTAAATTTAAAAGAAGTAATTTGCTTGGTATAAACCAAGGTTTTGTTTTATATGCCTTATAAAGTAACACAAATTCTGGGAAGAGCCAAAATTCCAGATTCGATATGGGGCGCTTTAGTATTTTTTCATTCATTCCCATCCAATCAAAAAATCCTTTGTGGGGGTTTGGTGAATTGGTTTCTGGAATCATAAGATAAAAAATATTTTTTTTAGAAATTATTTGAGAATTGTTAGTAGGAATTTGAGTATTTTGATTCCTATTGGTATCAATAATGATCCAGGTCTCAATATCGGCTTTTTGGCTAAGATAAAAATTGAAAAATTTCCAATCAAAGTTTTTTCTATCGGCCGATTTTTCCATATATGGAATATCAACCTGTCCTAGATCATTTTGAATAGGGATGTTCCTCAGTATATCAAAAAAGGCCTTTTTAGGCCTGTTATAAGTATAATAAATTTCTTGGTTCTTATTTTCTTGAAAGGGAAATCTATAAAAAAAACATTCCGTTTTATTATCATAATTAATAAATTTATATGATAAAAGATTATATCTATAATATTTTCGAAAATTACTTTTTTCATTGGATAATAAATATACTTCCGATTTTTTTTTGGAACCAACCAATTGGTCTTTTTCATATGAATGCCGTTTGCTTAAATTTTCCTTTTTAACTATACAACGCTGGCGAACTCTATTTCGCCATTTTTCTGGTATTAATCTAGACCATCCGATCTGAGATAAATGGTATTGATAATGTCCTTTTAACCAGTTTTTCCATTGATTCGTTTCATAGCTTGGAAGTTTTTTATTTGCTAATTTCGAATGAATCATTCCTTGTCTTTCAAAAGAATCCTTTATTTTAGACTTAAGAAAAGGGGGGATTCTTTGATATTGAACAACAGATCTTACCGAGTTCCTAATTTGAATTTGTGATAATTTGTAAAATACATATGCTTGTGACACGTAGGATAAGTCATAAAAAATACGTGAATTTTCTTTAATATTACTAATATTATCAAATGGCTTTTTTATAGTCGAAATAAATGTAATTGGAGTTTTCTTTTTTTTATTAATTCTTTCTTGTTTTCTTTCATTATTGTAAATCGATTTCTCAATAATTTTTTTTGTTACTTTAAGAAAAAGTTTTGTATTTATTCTGGGAATATTAATGATAGATAAAAATAGATCTGTGTAGATTTTTTCAATGAAAATTTTAAAAAAAGGGGGGAATTTATAGATTAATCGAACATTTCTTCTTTTTAATATTTGCCATTTTTCGAATCTTTTAGCATTAGAATTTGTTTTGTTAGGACTAAGATTATTTATTCTTGGAGTTACTTTTTTTTTCTCTTTTGAGATTCTTTTTATTTGATTTCGAATTTTACTTGTTCTATCAGCGAGATCCTTCGTTTTTTTTTCCGTCAATGAATAATTTGACGAACTCGGAGATGCAATTTGATTAAATGATTCGTGAATTATCTGATTGCTTATCATGGAATCTTTTTCTTCTTTAATTTCGCTTAATTTATATACTTCTCTTAATCTAAATAATAGAATTGGATTTACTTTTGAAAATTCTTTTATTATTTTTTTTATAAAAATAACACCTTCGATAACCCATTTTTTTTTTTTGATTTCTTTTGAAACTTTTCCAAGTAATTTTGTTTTTTCTTTAAAAACGGTTAGAACTGGAAAATACTTCTTTTTCCATTTAACAATTTTTTTTTTTAATTCCTTTAAAATAGGTTTCAAAAGGGAAGGACGTTTTCGGGGTTGACCAAAAGGAAGTTCTGTTTCCATTCCCCAAATTGTTAAAAAACAAAAATCATTTTTTTTCATTTTCATTAGATCTTTCTGAGAGGGTCGTAGTTTCAATTTGTGCCAACAGAAAGGAAACAATATTTTTATTTG